GATTCACACCAATTCTTCTGTATTATGTATACAGGCTTATCCTTCACTTTTCTGAAGTTTCGATAGAAGGATTCCTATACCAATGTATACAATTAACTCCATTCGTTAGAATAGCTTCCATCGAGTCTCTGCACCTATCCTTTTTTATTTTCGCTTTCTGAACCTTTGCTTGTTTTCGGAAAACGTGATTTGGCTCAGGATTGCCCATTTTTATTAATTCCAGGGTTTCTCTGAATTTGAAAGTTATCACTTAGTAAGTTTCCATACCAAGGCTCAATCCAATTAAGTCCGTAGCGTCTACCGATTTCGCCATATCCCCCTTTTGAGATGAAAATCTCATTGTGATCCCGTCCCTTTTTTCTTTCATTTATACCGGAACCGTTCAATTGATTAGATAGATGCCTGTCTCGAAAAAGTGTTTTCTCCTCTTTGTTATTTCTTGTGTATCTTCTTTCATCTTCTATAGGAGGCTCGTATTCGGTCCAATCAAAAACGATTTTATCATTTCTGTATCCGCAATTCAATATAGGTGGATACATACCCTATACATCTGTCTCTCTTCCACTCATTTACCCATGAAATTGAAAATACTTGAACGGTCGATAATTTATTTATATTATTTTATAAAATAAATATAAATAAATTAAAATAATAAAAAAATTGAAATTATATATCGCTAGATTAATCTTATGTTCTATAATATTTAACAGTTATTATTATTTGAAATTAGAATTATTCTATTGTTTATGTTTAATTTATTAATATATTATTAATTAATTTAATATTAATAATATTAATTAATAATTAAAATAATAATTAAAATAATAATAATGAATTTCATATTTAATATGAATTATGTTATAAATAGCGAATATGAATAGCCAAGAATGAAAATAGTTAATAGCAAAGATTCTAAGAGTTTATTGAATTCCTCTGCATGTCGAATTTATGTTATGTGAGCCTGCTTAGCTCAGAGGTTAGAGCATCGCATTTGTAATGCGATGGTCATCGGTTCGATTCCGATAGTCGGCTTTTCTCTATTTATTTTCTTTTTTACATGATTGATAATGCATCTTTGAAATCAAAGTGAAAAAAAAAAATGTATTCTTCTTTTCGCAAAAGCCATTGATTATAGGATAGGATAGGATAGGAATTTCCAACTATCTCACGAACAGAATCCTTTTCCTTTTCTATATATAGAAAACCGGAAACTGGATATTTATTCAACTCATCTCATTATTCTTTAATTAATATTAATAATAGAATAATACTTCAGTAAATTTTGCTTTATTTAGAATTTAGTTCATTTTTAGTTTAGATTTATTCTGTAGAATGAAATTTCATCAATAAGAATTAATTAATTATAATTATAAATAAGGAGTCTTTATGTCGCGTTACCGAGGTCCTCGTTTCAAAAAAATACGTCGCCTGGGGGCTTTACCAGGGCTAACTAATAAAAGGCCCCGAGCTGGAAGTGATCTTAGAAACCAATCGCGTTCTGGGAAAAAATCCCAATATCGTATTCGCCTAGAAGAAAAACAAAAATTGCGTTTTCATTATGGTCTTACAGAACGACAATTACTTAAATACGTTCGTCTCGCCGGAAAGGCAAAGGGGTCAACAGGTCAGGTTTTACTACAATTACTTGAAATGCGTCTGGATAACATCCTTTTTCGGTTGGGTATGGCCCCGACTATTCCGGGAGCTCGCCAATTAGTTAACCATAGACATATTTTAGTCAACGGTCGTATAGTAGATATACCAAGTTATCGCTGCAAACCCCGAGATACTATTGCGGCGAGAGATGAACAAAAATCTAGAGCTCTAATTCAAAATTCTCTCGATTCATCCCCTCAGGAGGAATTGCCAAACCATTTGACTCTTCAACCATTCCAATATAAAGGATTAGTCAATCAAATAATAGATAGTAAATGGGTTGGTTTGAAAATAAATGAATTGCTGGTTGTAGAATATTATTCTCGTCAGACTTAAACCTAACAAAAAGAAAATAAAGACTAATATAACCTATTTTCCTCCCTTTCGGCGAAGTAAATTAACCTAAGGTTAAGATAAATTAAGGGTTTGCTCCGGATTTTTCTTCCATTTAGGTGTCATAGACCGAGAGGGATATTTTCATTCCTTGTCTACTCGTTTCTTTAACAGTATTTTCCGTACCACAGCCATTAGGAATAGAGAATCCATATCAAAGAAAGGTCTAACTGTTGGAATAGTCATATATTGCTATTTGATCTATATCTATTGATCTATTGTGGTTAGTAAGATCGGTAAATTAGGTGAAGGTAAGGAAAGAGAGGGATTCGAACCCTCGGTAAGCAAAAGCCTACATAGCAGTTCCAGTGCTACGCCTTCAACCACTCGACCATCTCTCCTACATAATGATTATGACCTAAAAACCGAAAATCGAGTGAATAATTCATTATTCATATTAGAATTAGATTATTGGGTAGGTACAACCAATCAATTCTAAATAGAAAGCGATAAAAATAGAAAATTGTTTTCTTATAAAAACTGTTAAAAAAATTCTATTCATGTTTGCAAAAACAATGTTATCTTCTTTTTCTGATTATCTATTTAATCTATTTATACTATACCGACCGCATTAAATCAATAAATTAGAAACCGACCGCATTAAATCAATAAATTAGAAATTCTAACGAATCGACTGAGCTAGGGTTCTATATTTTATAGACTATGGTTAATGGATATCTTTAGATCATGATTCTATTTAGACTACGATTCCATACCAGAAGAATTCTCAAATTGCTTTTTAGGCCTGTTATCAACAAAAATCCTTATCCCATCTATCTATTAAAAATACAAATTGATAAACAATTTTTTTATAGTTGATTGTCTAGTGATATCCGCTAAGTACACAAAAAAATGGGCCCATTTTCATCATACAATGATTACTCGATTCGATCCTTTTTCTTCTTTGTATCATAATTCAATCAACTTAGGTTTTTCTAAGCTGTAACTTCAATCAAATAAGAATAGTTTCTTTCGTTGATAGACTATTCCAGTAAGATGGAATCCAATGCGGTTCCCAATATTTATTTCTTAATTCTTATCAATCAATTCCTGTTCCTGTAATGTAAAAAAGAACAATTTGAATATTGTTTTTAATATTGGGCCATATTTTTTAATGATAATGAATCTATTTTTATGTTATTTCGTACTGTAAAATTCTTTTCCTTGTGGGATCATTTTCCCCCGAGAAGTAATGAGAACAATGATAGAATGGATTGCTACCTATGTCTAGATCGCGGATAAATGGAAATTTTATTGATAAAACCTTTTCGATTGTAGCCGATATATTATTACAAATAATTCCGACAACTTCAGGAGAAAAAGAGGCATTTACTTATTACAGAGATGGTGCGATTTGACTTTTTTTTGACTCTCGGTTTTACGAGAAATACACATGATTCGTGATCGGGAAAAAAAGAAAAAAATCTACGCTTGTAGAAGGTAAAGTTTGGAAATAGAACAATTCCTTCTGTCGTGTATCCTCGATTAATGCAGCCTCAGATGCTATGTTTCAATTCTCGATTCTAGTATTGAGCGAAAGGTTATACCTATAGGTTCGGTATTACGGGTCAATCCTAACCAATAGGTAGCAGAGGGGAAGAAGCACTACACCTAGAAATTAACAACACGAAAACTTTGTTATATTATAAATTATCCCCTTCTTTAGCAAGCTTGGGACTAAAAGAATGGTTGGGACAACAAACATCCATCTCGTTTGTATTTTGGATACCCGTATAACCATCGAAGGCTGTTGAAGTGACTAATTCCTGGACATTGGGAAGCGTTGAGAACAAAGAAATTGTTGGAGTTATCTTTTCTCTCTAGTAACAATACGTTTGATGTTAAGAAAAGATCTCTTGCAGGAAGGTTGGCTAGAGATTTCTTGTAAAAACACTAGCCCTACTTAGTTCATAATGAGAAGATTTTCATCTTCTTTATCATTTTATCATTATGCACATAAGGGAGGAGCCGTATGAGATGAAAATCTCATGTACGGTTCTGTAACGGAGATTCTGTGAATTGAATGACGACCGTAACGGATGTCAGCTCAATCCGAAGGGAATTATGCGGAAGCTTTACAGAATTATTATGAAGCTATGCGACTAGAAATTGATCCCTATGACCGAAGTTATATACTCTATAACATAGGACTTATCCACACAAGTAACGGAGAACACACGAAAGCTTTGGAATATTATTTTCGAGCGCTCGAACGAAACCCATTCTTACCACAAGCTTTTAATAATATGGCCGTGATCTGTCATTACGTGCGACTATCTCCACTATAGAAATAAAAAGTAAATAAAGATCAAATTCACTAGTAAATACTAGAAAAAGGGCTTTCTACATATGCATTGTCTAAAACAACGATTTTTATCAGCTGTAGAAAAGAAAGAAACTTCATAGAAGTTGAAATATGAAGAAATAGATATGCCTAGCTGTTTTATTCTATGGGTAAAGGATCTAATTGATAGAGTAAGCACCGTAAAGATCAATTAGTAAGGTTTTGCGCCGATACAAAAATAACTGCTTACTTATGTCATGATGTGAGACAAATGTTAGGAATCCACTTATGTAATAGAGTTGATCCACTAAGATATTGAGCAGCGGTGTAGGATCAGATCCCAAAGATAGTAAGTCTTTCCTTTCGAAAGTCTTTTTCAAAAATTCTATATAAATTTCTATATGATATGAAACTGAGATAGTTACCTTTCAGAAAATTCTAATGATAGGCAAAATGTCTATGTTTTATTTTTCTGAAGGTGGGAGAAAAGATAAAACTAAAATAAACCGGATTTTTAATCCAAACTTAAGATTTAAGTTTGAAACTCATTTTATTAACTTCTTTTCATTAACCCGAAAAATGGGATAGATCTACGAGAAATCTTATTCAGTTAGATATGGTAGATTCAAATGGAATAAAAAAAGAGTTGACTGCCGAGCCGTATGAG